CGATTGGTCTCGGGGGATTACAGTGCTCTTAGGGCACTGCCTTAATTTTTAAGACTGCAGAGGTTCTAACGCAGGGCTAAATGAATTCTAAGCTCTGGGATAAAGTGTAATGGAGTCAGGTTAGAGTACTAAGGGTAGAGTGAAGCCACTAGATACCTGGAGGTCCTCGAGGGGGAGGGAAGACATTAAATAGTCCAGGGTAAAGCCAAGTGGGTATCTCGCGGGGGTGCGGGGGAGGCATGTAATAAACCTGGGGTGGGAAGTTGTAATGTATGACAGATACCTGATTACGTAGAGAGAAGGTGGCGGGGTCAAAGAATTGTGTGACCGTAAAGACATGGTTTGTTTGGAAAACCAGGGACAAGTTTAATATCGCCGGATCTTGCATAGGGATAATTAGGTGAACTGGCATTTCGAATGAGTATTGGATTGCTACTTCTTCCATGTTATAGTGCCTCTGCCCCTTGGGGGGGGGGGGGGGGGGGGGGGGGTTCTGAAACGGGTAATTCGCTTTTGAAAAAATCATGAGAGTTTATGAAAGCCCAGGGCGGAGAAAGGGGATAGGTGGAGGAAGACCAGGGGTATTATGTCCTAGTGACAGCAAGATTTTGTGGAACTTGACAAGTTTGTTGTGGTGCATGGCTCGTTTATGGAGCTTCTTGAGATGTTCGACGAACCCACACGGCTACTACCTTAGGATTTCTTTTTACTTGCACTGTGAAATGTCAAGTGAAAAGGAGAAAAAAAAAGAGAACCCCTGGCACCTGTGGAGAGGACGCTCGGCATGCGGGGTGCTTCCGGAGATGGTTTTAGACATTAACTTATGCAATTTGAGATAACCGTATGGGGGGTTGACCATTTTTATGACCCTGAAATAGGAACCAGATGTCGTCGCGACCAGAAGTGGTCACCCCCACGTTGGATTGTCCTAGACCTTAGGCATCAAGAAGCACGATGCTTGCTCTTCCTTGGTAGCCTTCACTAGTACCAAGGTCAATAGTATGTCCAGGATTGAAATACAATATTGTGTTAAGACAAAAGTGCATTTAAATCGATATTATGTGCTTAAAACAAAGGTGTATTTATATAAAATATATTATGTCTGACATAACATATATATTACGCACAACAAGGAATAGTTTAACTGAGAACACTAGCTTTGGGAGTTAGCGGTGGGGGTTCGAGTCCCTCTTCTTTGAGCAGAAGGGAGGATTTTAACCTCCGGCATCTGGTTTACAAGACCAGCGCTCTGAGGCTGAGCTACTAATGCACGATCATTGGAGAACTTTGTTTTCTAGTCACCCTGCAAGGGGGATGAGGACAAGGAATAGGAAGAAGTAAAGAAAGGAAGCGACTTGTCCGATAACAATATAGGGGTCCTCAACAGGCATTCCTCCGATCCAAGTGAGGATGGCGACGTTTGCAATTAGGGTTCAAAATAAGAACTGGGTGATAGGCCGGAATGTTAGGCTTCGTTGCTTCGATGTGTGGATAAGGGGCACTAGAAGAAGGACAAGAATGGATGCTAGAAGGGCCAAGACACCTCCCAGCTTATTAGGAATTGATCGTAGGATCGCGTATGCAAATAGGAAGTATCATTCAGGTTTAATATGTGGCGGGGTAACTAGAGGGTTGGCGGGGGTGAAGTTGTCGGGGTCTCCTAGCAGGTTCGGGGAGAAGAGTGCTAGGGAGGTGAGTCCAATTAAGAGGATGGCAAACCCGAGGAGGTCTTTGTAGGAGAAGTAAGGGTGGAAAGGGATCTTGTCCGCATCTGAGTTTAGGCCGAGGGGGTTGTTTGCGCCTTGTTCATGAAGAAACAGGAGGTGAATGAGGCTTATGGCTGCGATGATAAAGGGCAGGAGAAAGTGAAATGCGAAAAAGCGAGTGAGGGTTGCGTTGTCTACCGAAAACCCCCCTCAAATTCATTGGACTAGGGTGTTACCAACGTAGGGAACTGCGGATAGTAGGTTAGTAATTACGGTAGCACCTCAGAACGACATTTGACCTCAGGGTAAAACATAGCCAACGAAGGCGGTTATCATTACTAGTAATAAGAGGATGACACCAATGTTTCATGCTTCTTTGTTAAGATACGAGCCGTAGTATAGGCCTCGGCCGATGTGAAAGTAGATACAGATAAAGAAGAAAGATGCGCCGTTGGCATGTAGGTTCCGGATGAGTCACCCGTAGTTTACATCTCGGCAGATGTGAGCGACGGAGGAGAAGGCTGTTGCGATATCTGAGGTATAATGTATGGCCAGAAATAGGCCTGTAACGATTTGGGATACTAGGCAGAGGCCTAGTAGGGAGCCAAAGTTTCATCATGCTGAGATGTTGGAGGGGGCTGGGAGGTCAACTAGTGCATTATTAGCGATTTTTAGTAGGGGGTGGGTTTTGCGTAGGCTTGCCATTAGGGTTCCTGTAGTGAAATTATAACGGTGGTTTTTCAAGCCATTAGTCCTGGTTAAAGCCCTGGCAGGAATTATGACTTATATTATGTCTCTATTTTCGTTGGGCCTAGTGTTAGGTTTTGTTGCGGTGGCTTCTAACCCGTCACCCTACTTTGCCGCTTTAGGGCTTGTGGTGGTAGCGGGGTTTGGGTGCGGAATTCTGGCGGGGCATGGGGGTTCCTTTTTGTCTCTAGTCTTGTTCCTAATTTACTTAGGGGGAATGTTGGTTGTATTTGCTTATTCTGCAGCTCTTGCCGCTGAGCCGTACCCTGAAGCTTGGGGAAGCCGGATCGTTGTCATGTATGTGATAATTTATGGAGCAGGCGTGGCCTTAGTAACTTGGTTTTTGTGGGAAGGCTGATACGAGTCCTCTTGAGTGTCGGTTGATGAGTTTAGCGAGTTCTCCGTACTTCGGGGGGATATTGGCGGTGTCGCGCTGATATACTCATCGGGGGGTGGGTTGTTGGTTGTTGGTGCGTGGGTACTTCTTCTTACACTATTTGTCGTTCTAGAGTTGACTCGAGGGTTGAGTCGAGGGACTCTTCGAGCCCTTTAAAGTAAGAGCATGAGGGTTGCGAGGGTCAGCGTGAGGAGGAATGTAATGAAATATGTCTTAATTACTCCCCGTTGGATGTTGCTCACTGTGGAAGCTAAGGGGGTGTTGAGGGAGGTTACGGCTTTTGGGCCTGTCTTTTCTAGTCAGGAGAGGTCAATTATTTGGGTGGCAATTGACTGGCCTAAGACTAGGTTTAGTTTTGGGGAAATGCGGTGGACGGTGGTGGGGAAAAACCCCAGCATGTTGGAGAATTGGTGAAGTGTCAGTTGGGGGGTGGGTTTATATTGTTTGCTTGTCAGGGACGCTAATTCTAATGCCAGCATCAGTCCTAGAACAGAGACGGCAAGGGCTGCTAGTTTAAGAAGAGGTGGTATTGATATAATGGGGGTTTTAAGGGGAAGAGTGTTTGAGATAATAACAAAACCTGCAACGATGCTTCCTGCTACTAGTCGTTTTAAGGGGTTGATCACTGCGGGGTTGTTTTCGTTAATGGGGGAAAGTGAGTTGAAGCGGGGGTGGCCCATGGATACGAAGAAGACAACTCGCAGGCTGTAAACAGCTGTGAAGGAGGTGGCTAGTAAGGTTAGGGCTAGGGCTCAGGCGTTAAGGTATGATGTGTTAAGTGCTTCAATAATGGCGTCCTTCGAGAAGAAGCCGGCTAGGAAAGGGGTCCCTGTTAGGGCTAGGCTGCCCACTGTAAGGCAAGAAGATGTGAAGGGGGTAAGGTGGTGTATACCCCCCATTTTGCGGATATCTTGTTCGTCGTTCAGGCTGTGAATAATTGAGCCGGAGCAAAGGAACAATATTGCTTTGAAGAAGGCATGTGTAGAGATATGGATGAAGGCAAGTTGTGGTTGATTAAGCCCGATAGACACCATTATTAGGCCTAGTTGACTTGATGTGGAGAAGGCAACAATTTTTTTAATATCATTTTGTGTAAGAGCGCAAGTGGCAGTGAACAGTGTGGTTAATGCGCCTAGACATAAGCAGGTTGTTAGTGCTGTCTCGTTCTCTTGAAACAGGGGGCTTATTCGGATAAGTAAAAAAATTCCCGCCACGACCATAGTGCTGGAGTGAAGTAGGGCGGAGACTGGTGTGGGGCCCTCTATAGCAGAGGGGAGCCAGGGGTGTAGGCCAAATTGGGCTGACTTTCCAGTAGCAGCAAGGATAAGTCCTAAGAGGGGGAGGGTAAGATCTAGGCCTTTGGCTGTCGTAAAGATCTGTTGTATTTCTCATGAGTTAAGGTTTATTGCCATTCATGCTATAGCGAAGAGAAGGCCTACATCTCCAACTCGGTTATAGAGGACCGCCTGGAGGGCAGCAGTGTTCGCATCCGCTCGTCCGTACCACCAGCCAATAAGGAGGAAGGACATAATTCCTACTCCCTCTCAACCGATAAAAAGTTGGAACAGGTTGTTTGCCGTTACCAGAACAATTATGGCAATAAGGAAAACGAGTAAGTATTTGAAGAAGCGGTTCATGAAGGGGTCCGAGTGCATGTATCAAGAAGCGAACTCTAGGATGGCCCAGGTTACGTAGAGGGCAATAGGGGTGAAAGTAATCGAATAGTAGTCGAATTTGAAGCTAATGTTGATATCAAAGGTTGTAGTGTTTATTCAGTTTCAGTTGGTAATAATGGTCTCTGCGCCTTCGTTTAGGAACAGGCAAAGGGGGAGGAGGCTAACGAAGAAAGCTGCTTTCACGGCCCCCTTAACTTGGAGAAGGGATCAGTCGGGCTTTCGAGGGTGAGGGCTCAGGGTTGTTAATGCGGGATAAACCAGAAGTATGAAGATGAGGATTAAGCTTGATGTCATAACAAGGGGTGTAAAGTGCATAGCTGCTACTTGGATTTGCACCAAGAGTTTTTGGTTCCTAAGACCAACGGATGAGCTGTTATCCTTTAGAAGCATTCGAGTGAGCCTAGGGGTTTAACCAAGGTGGCGAAGATTAGCAGTCTTCGTTGCTGCGAGCCTCTCTCGGTAAATAAGGGGGTTCTAACCTCTGTCTTCAGAATCACAATCTGATGTTTTTATTAAAACTATACTTACAGCCGGCTCAGCCCCAGACTAGTTCGGGCTTAAGAACAAGGAGGAGGAGGGGGAGGAGGTGAAGGGCAATTAGTAGATGCTCTCGCGAGTGGGAGGGGTCTAGGGCGATGATATGTGGCGGAAGAGGCCCCCGTTGGGTTATTAAAAACATGTAAAGCGAATAAGCTGCCGTAATTAGGGTGCCGGCCCCTGTGAGGATGAAGGTTCATCAGGATCAGTTAAATAGTGACACAAAGATTATTAGTTCTCCCATGAGGTTGGGGAGAGGAGGAAGGGCCAGGTTGGCGAGGCTAGCGATGAATCATCAGGATGTCATTAGTGGGAGAGCTATTTGCAGGCCTCGGGCCAGTAGTATGGTTCGGCTGTGTGTGCGTTCGTAATTGGTGTTTGCAAGGCAGAAGAGGGCGGAGGAGGTTAGGCCGTGGGCGATTATGAGAATCAGGGCGCCTGTAAAGCCTCAGGCTGTTTGAATAAGAATACCCCCTACTACCAGGCCTATGTGGCTTACTGAGGAGTATGCAATGAGTGCTTTGAGGTCGGTTTGGCGTAGACAAATCGAACCGGTTATGATTACACCTCAGAGGGCGAGGATAATAAACGGATAGCTCAATTCTTTGGTGAGGGGTTCAAGAATGGCGAGTATTCGTATTATGCCATAACCTCCAAGTTTCAGGAGAACGGCTGCAAGTACCATGGAGCCTGCGATGGGGGCTTCAACGTGTGCTTTAGGGAGCCAAAGGTGGACCCCATAAAGTGGTATTTTGACGAGAAATGCAAGCAAGCAGCTAGCTCACCAAATCTTGTCTGCATAAGAGATGAGGTGTAAGGGGTTAGAGAATTGTAAGGTTAGTATAGATAGTGTACCTGTGGTGTTTTGGAGAAGAAGCAGAGCAATAAGAAGCGGGAGAGAGGCTGCAAGGGTATAAAATAAAAAGTAAAACCCCGCACTTAGTCGCTCTGTTTGGTTACCTCAGCGGGTGATTAGGATCAGGGTTGGAAGGAGGGTGGCTTCAAATATAATATAAAATATAATAATTTCGGTAGCTCCAAAAGCTATAATTAAGAAGAGCTGCAGGGTCGTTAAGAGTGTAATGTACATCCGCTGGCGGCCGACAGGTTCTGAGGCCAGGTGATTTTGGCTAGCAAGAATCATAAGGGGGAGAAGTCAGCAGGTGAGTACCAGAAGGGGGACGGAAAGGGGGTCGGTTGCTAAATATGAATTGAGCGATGACCATCCTGTCTCCGATGGGCTTTTTAGTCAGGAAAAGCTGGCTAGTGCAATGATTAGGCTGTGTGTCAGGGCTGTTGACCACAGTTTTTTACCAGGGGTAAGCCAGATTATTGGCATGAGCATAAGGGTGGGGATAAGGATTTTTAGCATTGTAGGAGATTTAGGCTTTGTAGGCGGTCAGTGCCGTGGGTGCGGGCTGTTGCTACCAAAAGAGCTAGGCCGGCGCCTGCTTCACAGGCTGAAAATGCTAGAAGAAGTATAGGTGAAGGGGAGAAGGCTGTGGCATCTAGCTGTAATGTTCAGAGGGCAAGGGCAATAAACAGTGAAAGTATTATACCCTCTAAGCAGAGGAGGGCGGAGAGGAGGTGAGTTCGGTGGAAGGCCAGGCCTGCAAGCCCTAGGATGAATGCTGACGAGAAAGTGAAGTGGGCAGGGGTCATAAGGAAGTTATGGACTTTAACCAGAAGTTTTTGAGCCGAAATCAAATGTTTTTCTTAAACTAACCACCTATTCAGCCCATTCTAGTCCGCCTTGGAGCCATTCATAGGCCAGTCCTAGGGTTAGGAGGGTCAGGACGGAGGAGGCTCAGAGGAAGGTTAGGAGCGGTGATGTGAGTTGATCTCCTCAGGGGAGAGGGAGGAGGAGGGCAATTTCTAAGTCAAATAGAAGGAAGAGGATGCCGACTAGGAAAAATCGGATTGAAAATGGAAGACGAGCTGACCCTAGGGGGTCGAACCCGCACTCATACGGGGATAGCTTTTCGTGGTCAGGGGTTATTTGTGGAAGTCAAAAGGACACGGTGGCTAAAACAAGGGAGAGGGTTAGGGTAATAAAAATAATTGTAACAACTAAGTTCATTATCTTTCCTTGGGCTTTAACCAAGACCGGGTGATTGGAAGTCACTGATACTAACATTTGTACTAGAAAGATTATGATCCTCATCAGTAGATAGAGATATATAGGAACAATCACACAACGTCTACGAAGTGTCAGTATCACGCGGCTGCTTCAAATCCGAAGTGGTGTTCAGATGTAAAGTGATACTGGACCTGGCGTAAAAGGCAGACGGCCAGGAAGGTTGAGCCAATAATTACGTGGAGGCCATGGAACCCCGTAGCTACGAAGAATGTTGAGCCATAAACTCCGTCAGCAATGGTGAAGGGGGCTTCGTAGTACTCTATTCCTTGTAAAAAAGTAAAGTAGAACCCCAGGAGGAGGGTTAGAAGTAGGGATTGGATCGCTTGGCCTCGCAGCCCCTCTATAATGCTGTGGTGGGCTCAGGTAACTGTTACCCCTGAGGCAAGCAGTACGGCTGTGTTGAGGAGAGGTACTTCGAACGGGTCTAAGGTGGTGATGCCTGTGGGGGGTCAGCATCCACCTAATTCAGGGGTAGGTGCGAGGCTCGAGTGGTAGAAAGCTCAGAAAAACCCCAAGAAAAAAAAGACCTCTGAGGTGATAAATAAGATTATTCCATAACGAAGGCCTTTTTGGACAGGGGGCGTATGATGTCCTTGGTATGTGCCTTCTCGCACGATGTCCCGTCATCATTGGAGTATCGTTAGAAGGAGAAGAATAAGTCCTAGTGTTATAAGTGTGGTGGTATGGAAGTGAAATCAAACTGCAAGACCTGAGGTTATTAGCAGAGCGGCGACTGCGCCTGTCAAAGGTCAAGGGCTGGGGTCTACTATGTGGTACGCGTGTGCTTGATGGGCCATTAAACGTTTTCTTGGAGATACAGGCTTAGGAGTAGGACAAATACGTACGCTTGGATCATTGCTACGGCCACTTCTAGCAGTGTAAGTATAAGGAGCAGAACTGCTGTTAAGACAGCTACTGTGGGCATTATAGGAAGAAGGACAAAGACAGCCATTGAGACCAATTGGATCAGAAGGTGGCCGGCAGTCAAGTTGGCCGTGAGTCGTACGCCAAGGGCGACGGGTCGAATAAATAAGCTAATAGTTTCGATAACAATAAGGACGGGGATTAAAGGTGTGGGGGTTCCTTCTGGCAGAAGGTGTCCTAAAGCCGCTGTTGGCTGGTTTCGTAGGCCAATAATCACGGTAGCTAGTCATAGGGGGACTGCAAGGCCCAGGTTAAGGGATAATTGGGTGGTAGGGGTGAAGGTATAAGGGAGGAGGCCTAGTATATTTAGGGTAATGAGGAATACTATAAGAGATGTAAAAAGGAGGGCCCATTTGTGTCCTCCGACATTTAAGGGTAAAAAAGTTTGTTGGGTAAATCGTGCAATAAATCAACCTTGGAAAGTAAGTATGCGGTTATTTAGTCAGCGAAGGGTTGGGGTTGGAAAAAGCATCCATGGAAGGACGAGAGAGAGGGCCATTAGGGGGAGTCCTATGTATCAGGGGCTTATAAATTGGTCAAAAAGGCTTAGAGTCATGGTCAGAGTCAGGCATCCGGTTGGTCAAATTGAGGGATTTGGGCGGTTTGTTCACTTGGGTAAGTGTGTCCTATAACTTTCATAGGGAGGTAGAGTAAAAATACTAGTCAGGTAAATACTAGAATTGCGAACCAAGGGCTGGGGTTAAGTTGGGGCATTTCACTAAGGGTGATTGGGGCGTCACCAGTCTCTAGCTTAAAAGGCTAGCGCTAGTCCCTTTTTAGCTTCTTAGCGATAGGTCTTGGAGGGAAGCAGATAGTCAATTTTCGAAAGACTCTAGAAGAACGGCCTCTACAACAATGGGTATGAAGCTATGATTGGCCCCGCAGATTTCGGAGCATTGTCCATAGAAGACTCCTGGTCGTGAGGTAATAAAAGCTGTTTGGTTTAAACGGCCGGGGACCGCGTCTATTTTTACCCCTAGTGTAGGGACTGCTCAGGAGTGCAGTACATCTTCGGCGGAAACTAGAACTCGAATAGGGGACTCGACTGGGACGACTATCCGGTGATCTGTCTCCAAGAGCCGAAATTGTCCAGGTAACAAGTCTTGTGTGGGGACCATATAAGAATCGAACCCAAGTTCCTCGTAGTCGGTATATTCATAGCTTCAGTACCATTGATGGCCTATAGCTTTAACGGTTAAGTGAGGGTCATTGACTTCATCTATAATATAGAGAATGCGTAGGGAGGGGAGGGCAATTATAATAAGAATAACTGCTGGGAGAACAGTTCAGATAATTTCGATTTCTTGTGAGTCTAAGATATACTTGTCATAAATTTTGGTGGTAACCATGGCTACAATAATGTAGAGTACAAATGCACTAATCAGAAAAACGATTATTAGGGCGTGGTCGTGGAAGTGGAGAAGCTCTTCTATTAGAGGGGAGGTTGCGTCTTGAAAGCCTAGTTGTTGGGGATGTGCCATTATTGTATAAGACCCGTGGGGTTTTAACCCACGATGCTGCCTTGACAAAGCAGTGTAATGGCCACTTTACTAGAGTCTTATTAAAGAAAGTGGCAGAACGGTTATGCGATTGGCTTGAAACCAGTTTACGGGGGTTCGACTCCTCCCTTTCTCGGTTAGTTGGTTTGAATCTTAACAAAGGCTGGCTCTTCAAATGTGTGGTAGGGGGGAGGGCAGCCGTGGAGTCATTCCACATTTGTTGCTGTGTGTTCTACTGTTAGTACTTCTCGTTTAGAGGAGAATGCTTCTCAAATAATGTATATGAATAGGGAGACTGCTAGTAGTGAAACTAGGGAGCCTATAGAGGAGACAGAGTTCCATAGTGTGTAGGCATCGGGGTAGTCTGAGTATCGTCGAGGTATACCAGCTAGGCCTAGGAAGTGTTGGGGGAAGAAGGTTAGGTTAACACCTGCAAATATAACTCCGAAGTGAACTTTAGTTCAAGTTTCGTGAAGGGTATAGCCCGTAAATAGCGGGAATCAGTGGACGATGCCAGCAAGGATGGCGAATACGGCCCCTATGGACAGGACGTAGTGGAAGTGGGCGACTACATAATATGTGTCGTGAAGAACAATATCTAGGGAGGAATTGGCTAGAATAATCCCAGTTAGCCCCCCTACTGTAAAGAGGAAAATGAAGCCCAGGGCTCAAAGAAGTGGGGCTTCTCATTTAATGTCAGCTCCGTGAAGGGTTGCTAGTCAGCTAAAGACTTTAACTCCGGTGGGAATTGCAATAATTATTGTGGCAGATGTGAAGTAAGCACGTGTGTCTACGTCCATACCTACTGTGAACATGTGATGGGCCCACACGATAAACCCTAAAAGGCCGATTGCCATCATGGCTCAAACCATTCCTATGTAGCCAAAAGGTTCTTTTTTGCCACTATAATAGGCGACAATATGAGAAATTATCCCAAACCCTGGAAGGATAAGAATATATACTTCTGGGTGGCCAAAGAATCAGAATAAGTGCTGGTAGAGAATTGGATCTCCTCCTCCTGCAGGGTCGAAGAAGGTGGTGTTTAGATTCCGGTCTGTGAGGAGTATTGTAATCCCTGCAGCAAGGACTGGGAGGGAAAGAAGCAGGAGGACGGCAGTAATTAATACTGCTCAGACGAAGAGTGGTGTTTGGTATTGAGAAATAGCTGGGGGTTTCATGTTAATGATGGTAGTAATAAAGTTGATAGCCCCTAAAATTGAGGAGACCCCTGCTAGATGGAGGGAAAAAATAGTCAGATCCACGGATGCCCCCGCATGGGCAAGATTACCGGCTAGTGGGGGGTAGACTGTTCAGCCAGTCCCGGCCCCGGCTTCTACCCCTGCAGATGCGAGGAGAAGCAGAAGGGAGGGGGGGAGGAGCCAAAAGCTCATGTTGTTCATTCGAGGAAATGCCATATCTGGGGCTCCGATTATCAGAGGGATCAGCCAGTTTCCGAATCCCCCGATTATAGCGGGTATAACTATAAAGAAAATTATAACAAATGCATGTGCTGTTACGATTACATTATAAATTTGGTCATCGCCTAGGAGGCTCCCTGGCTGATTAAGTTCTGCTCGAATTAGTAGGCTTAAAGCGGTTCCTACCATCCCAGCCCAAGCACCAAATAGTAAGTAGAGGGTGCCGATGTCTTTGTGATTAGTCGAGAAAAGTCAACGTGTAGTTGCCACAGGTAAGATGGCTGAGCGTTAAGCGGTGGATTGTAGCCCCATGAACAGAGGTTTGAGTCCTCTTCTTGCCAAGCCCTGAGGTGTGTTTACATATCAGATTGCAAATCTGAAGAAGCAGATTAATCGTCTGCCGGGGCTTTCCCCCGCCTTTTGGGCGGCTTAGGCGGGGGAAAGGTAGATGGATGCTCGCTGGTTTGGGCGCTTAGCTGTTAACTAAGAGTTTGTAGGATCGAGGCCTGCCCTTCTAGTAAAGGCTTTAGCTTAATTAAAGTGTCTGTTTTGCATGCAGGAGATGTGGGGTAATATCCCGCAAGTCTTACAGCGATTGGAGGGTTCTCACCTCCGCTGAGAGCTTTGAAGGCTCTTGGTCTTGGTGGTTAACCTAAATCACTTTAGGGTACGAGGTTCATGAGTGGTACTAGTACATAAATAATGCAAGTAGGGCAGGGGTGAGAGGAAGTAGAGCGACTGCGAGTATAGAGCTAATAGACAGGGGCATAGTAAGTCGTGATGACGGTAGACGTCAGGTAGTGGTTCCGGTCGTTAGATTAGGGGCGAGAGTGAGGGTTGTTGCGACGGAGAGGCGGATATAGAAGAATGCGCTGAGGAGTGTGCCCATGATGGCTAGTCCCGCTGTGGCGGTTAGACCTTGTTTGGTTAGCTCCTTCAGAATGAGTAGTTTTGCCAAGAATCCAGTTAGGGGTGGAAGACTAGCGAGGGAAAAAAGGAGAAGGGGAAGGAGGGTGGTTAGGACAGGATTTTTTGAGCCCAAGGCAAACAATGTCTTTATAGAGGAGACGGTCTGGACTATAAATATGGTAAAAGTTGCGTAAGTGACAATAATGTAGAGTAAAAGGGCGAGTAGGGCTAGGGGGTAAGAATATTGGAGGACAAGAACCATTCAACCCAGGTGGGCAATCGAAGAATAGGCTAGAACTTTTCGTAGTTGGGTTTGGTTCAAGCCCCCCCAACCCCCCATAAAGATCGAGGTGATGCCTAATATAACGAGGAGCAGGGAATTAGGGGTTTGGATTTGGGCAAGGATGGCGAAGGGTGCCAGTTTTTGTCAGGTGGCTAAAATAATGCCCGTGTTTAGCGTCAAGCCTTGGAGAACCTCTGGTTGTCAAGAGTGGAGGGGGGCGAGTCCGATCTTGAGGGCTAAAGCGAGGGTTAGTAGTGTAAGGGGAAGCGGGTGGCTTGTCTGTTGAATGTCTCAGTGGCCGGAAATCCAGGCGTTAGTAGTGCTGGCAAACAAAAGTACGGCGGCTGCTGTTGCTTGAATTAAGAAGTACTTGGTGGCGGCTTCAACGGCTCGAGGGTGGTGGTGTTGGGTCATTAAAGGCAAAATGGCTAGGGTGCTGATCTCTAGTCCCATTCAAGCCAATAGTCAGTGGGAGCTGACGAATGTGAGGGTTGTACCGATGCCAAGTGCGAGTAGCAGTGTAGTCAGTGAAATAGCAGTCATTAGTAGGAGAAGGACTTTAACCAACATGTTCGGGGTATGGGCCCGAAAGCTTAAATTAGCTGATTCTACTAGGAAGTGGTGTAGTGGAAGCACTGGGAGTTTTGATCTCCCCAGGTAGGGTTCAAACCCCTTCTTCCTAAGGAGTTGGAGGGAATTTAACCCTCATGATTCACTCTATCAAAGTGGCCCTTTATTTCAGGCACAGCTCCCCTTTACATTTGAGGGGGAAGTCCTGCGAATGCAATGGGTGTGGACAGGTGTCAAATAACTAGGGCCAGAGTTAGGGGGAGAAAGCTCTTTCAGATAAGATGCATAAGTTGGTCATACCGAAAGCGAGGGTAAGAGGCTCGGACCCAAAGGAAGACAACTGAGAGGAGGGTTGCTTTGATTATCAGGCTAGTCGTAGTAAATGCTGCGAGAGAGGGGAGGTAGGTAGCGCCTAGGAAGAGGGTGGCAGACAGAGTATTTATCAGAAGGATATTAGAGTATTCTGCCAGGAAAAATAGTGCAAAGGGTCCGCCAGCATATTCTACATTAAAGCCCGAGACCAGTTCGGATTCGCCTTCCGTGAGGTCGAAGGGGGCCCGATTAGTCTCTGCCAATGTTGAAATATATCATATGGCCGCAAGGGGTCAGGCTGGTAGAATCAGTCAAATGCTTTCTTGGGCAACGCTAAAGGTTTGCAAAGTAAAGCCCCCTGTAAAAATAATGGCATTTAGCAGGATTAACCCCAGACTTACTTCGTACGAGATCGTTTGGGCGACAGCTCGTAAGGCCCCAATGAGGGCATATTTTGAATTTGAAGCTCAGCCTGACCCTAGGATAGAATATACTGCGAGGCTTGATAGGGCAAGTAAGAAAAGAATTCCTAGGTTCAGGTCAATTACTGGGTGAGGTATGGGTATGGGTGCTCATAGAGTAAGGGCTAGTGTGAGGGCCATGATGGGTGTGGCTAAGAATAAGAACGGAGAAGAGGTCAGAGGTCGAACTGGTTCTTTGATGAAGAGTTTAATACCGTCTGCAATGGGCTGGAGAAGCCCATAAGGTCCAACAATGTTTGGGCCTTTCCGGAGTTGTATATAGCCTAGTACTTTGCGTTCAAGTAAGGTTAGGAAGGCGACGGCTAAGAGAACTGGCACAATGAAGGCTAAGGGGTTGATGATGTGGGTAACCAGAATTGAGATCATAGTGGAGGAGAGGATTTGAACCTCTGTACAAAGAGCTTAAATCTTTTGCAATAGGACCATGCTCTGCCACCTCAACAAGCCGTTATCTTCGGCAGGAGGGGCATGTCCTTTTGCCTATTTGAGTTGAAATCATTAGGTGAGGGGGGAGCGTACTTAAAGCATGGGCTCCTTCTTTTCGGTCCTTTCGTACTAGAAAAGATCATTTCATAGATAGAAACTGACCTGGATTACTCCGGTCTGAACTCAGATCACGTAGGACTTTAATCGTTGAACAAACGAACCCTTAATAGCGGCTGCACCATTAGGATGTCCTGATCCAACATCGAGGTCGTAAACCCCCTTGTCGATATGGGCTCTAAAAGGGGATTGCGCTGTTATCCCTGGGGTAACTCGGTCCGTTAATCGGCATTGCCGGATCTTGTACAGTCAGAGGTTCTGTTGGTTAGAGCAGGGGCTCTTGGCTGTAGGAGGTGTCCTCCCATTCTGCATGGGGGTTTTTCATTTCCCCGCGGTCGCCCCAACCGAAGGCATTAGGGCAGGGTACAAGTTGTTTTGGCCATTAGTCAGGGGTTCTTAACATGTTCTGCTTTAGTGCCTAAAGCTCCACAGGGTCTTCTCGTCTTATGTGCTTATCCCCGCTTCTGCACGGGGAGATCAATTTCATTGACTTGAAAGAGGAGACAGTTAAGCCCTCGTTATGCCATTCATACGGGTCTCCATTTAAAAGACAAGTGATTGCGCTACCTTTGCACGGTCAAAATACCGCGGCCGTTAAACGTATAGTCACAGGGCAGGCGGGACCTCTTATTTGTTAATTTTGCAAGAGGCGATGTTTTTGGTAAACAGGCGAGGCCAAGTGCATTTGCCGAGTTCCTTCTCTTTCTTTAAGTCTTTCCTTGAAATGCACTCCAGTGTGGGGTTAACGGTAAGATTTACTTGGGTGGTTTTCTGGTTGTTTGGTTTGTTACCCATTGCCCTCTTTGTTTGGGGCCGTTAAGACTCGGCGGGGTGTCCGTTCCGATGTACACTTGTGCGCGGAGAGAGTCTAGGGGCTCTCTTATTACTCATACTAGCATAATCTCTTCCATGCTTATATGGAATGGCCTGATAAAATTAGGGGGTTGAGATAAAATTATCGGGATAAAAGGGGGAGGTGTAATATGTCTGAGCTTTAACGCTTTCTGTAAGGGTGGCTGCTTTTAGGCCCACCAAGACATTAATCCTTATGTTGATTATGATCTTTTCCCTCCTGGTTTAAGTTGTGTCTTGTATTAAAGGGGCTGTACCCCCTTTGATTAACTCTCCTGGTTTCTCTTTGGGTGTCTAGGGGTTAAGGCTAGCTGTGAGTAGAGAAGCCGGGAGGCTGAACTTCTATCCAGTTCTCAGGCAACCAGCTATAACTAAGTTCGATAGGTCTGTCACCTCTACTCGAAGCTCTTCCCACTCTTTTGCCACAGAGACGGGTTTGCCCTATTACTAGGCTGTCTTGGAGTAGCTCACTCAGTTTCGGGGAGGCAAACTAAAGTGCTCTTTGCTTGGGGCTTTCTAGCTAATTCATGATGCAAAAGGTACGAGATAGAATCTCTGCTTTTTTGTGCTTAACCGGGCTGTTTCACCTCTCTTTCAGCTTTCCCTTGCGGTACTCTCTCTATGGCGCCGTGGTTCCTTTTCTATCGCCTTTACTAAGGAGGAAAAATGGTTTGTTGATGCAGGGTTTAATTTATTAGGGGTTATTAATAGTGATTTGTTGCTTTTGGGGGTGCGGGCTAGCTCTTGGGCGTCAGGGTAATCCGATTTGCACGGATGACTTCTCGGTGTAAGGGAGATGCTTTTCTATCTTAGCTATACTCTGGTATTTCTGATCCAAGCGCACCTTCCGGTACACTTACCATGTTACGACTTGCCTCCCCTTTACAGGTGTGTGGTTTTAGTTAAGTGGTAGATTTTAGTTTGGGGAGAGTGACGGGCGGTGTGTACGCGCTTCAGGGCCAGTTTCAGCAGGACACTCTACTTTCTGCTTACTGCTAAATCCTCCTTCAGTTATGTGTTTCAACATATCATTCGTGTGCCTTAATATTAAGGAATGTAGCCCATTTCTTTCCCTTCCATTCGCTACACCTCGACCTGGCGTTTCGGGCTGTGCCAATTGTGCTTACTGTCTTTCCTTCACAGGGTAAACTGACGACGGCGGTATATAGGCGGGAAGAACAAGGAAGGGTGAGGTTGAACGGGGATTATCGGTTCTAGAACAGGCTCCTCTAGGGGGGTTAAAGCACCGCCAAGTCCTTTGGGTTTTAAGCTGATGCTCGTAGTTCCCGGGCGGACAGTTAAGTACGTTTACTGTCTATGTTTATGGCTAGGCATAGTGGGGTATCTAATCCCAGTTTGTACCCTAGCTTTCGTGGGTTCAGGCCTAGTAAAGCTACTTTCGCGATTGGGCTTCCTACCTTCGTGAGCGTATTACAGCGGGGAAGGCGTTTGGCTTTAGTGAAAGGGAGTCTTAACCACGCTTTACGCCGAAGTCTAACAACTTGGGTCTCTCGTGTAACCGCGGTGGCTGGCACGAGGTTTACCGGCCCTTTTAGCTTTGACTAAGTCAAGTTTTCACTTATGGCTTAATGTTTATCACTGCTGGACTCCCTTGGGGGCGTGGCTAAGCAAGGTGTCATGGGCTGTAGGGGTGAGCCTGATACCAGCTCCTTGTTTCCGGGGAGGGAACTATAGGGCATTCTCACAGGGGTGCGGATACTTGCATGTGTAAGTCAAGCTAGAGTTGTTGGAAAGGCCAGGACCAAACCTTTATGCCCATGGGGCTTTTTAGGGCCCGTCTTAACATCTTCAGTATTATGCTTTAATTAAGCTACACCGGC